TCTATGAGCGCTACGACATTTATTCAATATTAGTTAGATTGAATAGCTAATTCGTTTTCTTTTTCTTTTTTATTTATATATAGATTTATATAATTCTATAATGTTTTCTATAATTTTTATATAATTCTATATATATATTTTCATTTCATTCTATAATTAGAATATATTATTAATATTAGAAATAAAGAAATAAAAAAAAATTCTTTCTTTTCGCTTTTCGGTAACCCCCTAGTGAAAGAGTTTAATAAGCAGTTTTCCGATTGTTTTACAGAGAAAATCGTTCGACGGTAAGGATTATATCAAATCGGAAATAGAAGTATGCGATAGATAGCGATCATTCTTGTTTTATTTAATGAAATGGAGGGCAACTAAAAATATAGGTCTTTTTATTCCTACCTGTTATGAATATTCATTTCCCTAATACCTGCAAGGGTGTCTCCGGATATTTTTGTTTGTGCTCAATGTTTTCCGATTCTACTACAGATCATATAAGAACTTGTTAGATGTTATAGTTGGATTTATTGGATTCTTTCGTCAATGGTGTTAGGACAGAATTACTTTTTTTGACTCTGCGCCAGCGATTCCACTATTATTAGTATTAGTGAAAAATAATGAAATAATTCCTTCATATTGATAGAGATAGGGGGCATAATTCACATGGATATAGTAAGTCTCGCTTGGGCTGCTTTAATGGTAGTCTTTACATTTTCCCTTTCCCTCGTAGTATGGGGAAGAAGTGGACTTTAAAGATATTACTAATTTAGTTGAGGGAGCAAACTCAAACTGTATCAATTATTTTATAGACGGTTCTGCAATTTTTTTAATTCATTAATTAACTTAGAAATTGAATTAAAAAAAAATACCTGCATTTCGGAATTATATTCTATTGGAATACTGTATTCGAATATATGTATATATATTATATATATACATATATATAAAGATAAAGAAAGGACAGGACTCTTTCAATCAAATAAATATTTCAATTATTCCCATGTTCATATGTGAAAAGGAAAAGGAATACAAATAATAAGAAATTGATTCCAACCGAATTCTTCCTAAAATCTCTAGTTCGATGAAATGAACCTATATATATCTATATATAGACAATGAGGAACCGCGGAACCTTTTTATTCCCCCCTTTTTCAAAAGAGTTCTGTTATTAGTTATTATATTATGTTATTAGTTATTATATTATATTATTAGTTATTATATTATAAGGGATACACACTTTCTATGGGAAACAAGATAGACCATAGTGGTTGTCTAAGTCTAACGAGATACTACACATAATAAGATATTGCCGTTGCCTTAGGCGAGTCACATTATTACGTGCTTATGCTTACCACTTCTTTTTTTATTTGGTTTATTAGTTTCGAAATGGAGTTCATGCTTTATTGAACTCATTTCATATTATGGTTCAAACATTAAAAATCGATTGGGTTTTACTAATCTTTTAGAAATAGGAAAAAGTTTCCCATAGAACCGGGGGATCATCTGTCAACTATTTAATCAACTACTTCTTCGTAATACTAAAAAGATTACTTGATTTTTTTTAATATGATACCGAGATTGGTCTTGAAAATAATCATAAATCTATATAAATCTTAATCTCGGAAGAATAAGAGGTGTGCTTCTTTTTTTATTATTTCAGATTGAGGATTGATTGTAACCAATACAAATCAAATAGATAATAGATGAAAAAAAATTGGGGGGCGCTATGTACATTACATATCTGTGATTGATATATATATGAATAGGAAGATACATATTGTAGATTGATCCATATTAAACCTCTATCTTTATTTTTATATACTACAATAATATATACTACAATAACAATAATAGATAGTTTGGTAGAAAGAAATAGCTTTTATTTCTTTCTACCAAACTAAACTATCAGATTTCATAGAAATCTGCTGATTCTAGTCCGATCATTTCATTGAAGACTAAGACACGAAATTGAAATCCTTTTGCATTTTTTTCTTGATTGCATTGATAAGAACTACGAAGTCAAGTTTAAGTTAAATTAATCACTTTGACTTACTGTTTTTACGTAAATTATAAGTAAAAAGGCAGTAGGAACTAGAATGAACAGTGCAGTAGCAATAAACGCTAGAATATTGACTTCCATAATCTCATCGTTTCATTTCTCTTTAATTCGCAATAACTCGGGATTTAATCCCATAGAGATGATAAATCTTTCGTCGGTAAATTCAATGGGATAATAAAAATGACATCTCGATGATATTGAATCGGATCAATATCATGAATAACAATATCTGAGCTATCAACTCGATTCATCGTCGAGAATTGAATAGTATAACATAGGAAGATCTTTTATCCATACCGAATTCAAAATTGGATTATTGATCCAATCAATAATTCCTTTACTTTTTTATTTCTTTTTTATTTATTTTTTTAAGAGTTTGTTTGTTCTTTCTTCAGCGGGACTCTTCCCTTAAACTAAAAAACTAAAAAAAAATTATTCATTCCCTCTCTTATCGAGAGGGAATCTTTGTTTGTTTGATCTCTATTTTATTAATATTCTTCTACTTGCATTAGGAATAGGACACATGTATCAAAAGTTCAGTGTGAAATTTGAATGAGATAGATTGTTTCAAATTCAAATAATTAGTAATTGAAATTAGTTACACAAAATCGGGGCAAGATAAGGGATATACTTTGAATCTTAAAGTATTCGAATCAATTATGTTCAATTTCTTTTGTATTGTGAAAATTCCATTTGTGGGTGTGTTCGTGGTAAACATATATAGTACTCTATTCCATTACACAGATCAGGAGTAATCGAAAAAAGCCAGGCCCAGGCCCAGCAGTATGGTATCTCTTTTTCTTGGAATCCTGAATAGGACGCTACTAATATTTATACTAATCCACATATGTTTCTTTCCCACCAATCAATATTAGTTGACGAAATGGAAATTACCATATTGGTTTGATGATAAATGTGAAACGAAAAAGAAAAAAAAAAAGAAATAAAAAAAAGGGGGTCCTAATTAGGAATAAAATTCTGTTCTATTCCCTTTCACAGAAAATGGAGAGATAAATTGATGTATTTTTTTATTGGATTTGGATCCATCGGGACTGACGGGGCTCGAACCCGCAGCTTCCGCCTTGACAGGGCGGTGCTCTGACCAATTGAACTACAATCCCAGGGAAAAAAGCGTAGAGCGTACATATTCTTACCATTTCATTCAAACCTCTTCATTTCGATTTTCGATTAGAATCGTTGTGTTGTAACTGACATAGGCGGGACTGATATATTGATATCTACATGGATATGCACTTTAGCGAGATCAACACGGATTACTAGTAATCTTTTCGTTATTGCCAAATCGATTAAAAATCAATCTTTCAATGAATCAAGGAAAAAAGAGTTTTTTTTTTTTTACTTTCTTTCCTTATACTTTATACTTACAGATCCTGATATGAATCTAAATCTTTAGCAAGATCTGAATTTGTGGAAAAATACGTAATCAAAGAAGAAAGGCAGGTAAGGTATGTATCCATTTTTTATTCTTCCATATCGGCGCATCGGGTATTTCCGGAGAACAACAAATGGTTATATCATTTCATGGTGGATCGGCGAATTATTGGGTTGGGCCGAGCTGGATTTGAACCAGCGTAGACATATTGCCAACGAATTTACAGTCCGTCCCCATTAACCGCTCGGGCATCGACCCAGGAAGAGTCAATCTCAGTCTTTATTGAAAATCCCAGGATCAACTTCCTTTAGTAGTACCCTACCCCCAGGGGAAGTCGAATCCCCGCTGCCTCCTTGAAAGAGAGATGTCCTAAACCACTAGACGATGGGGGCATACTTGCCCGACCGCCATTCTATTATGTTCATAGTATGAACAGTTTTTTGAAATTGTCAATATAATGGAATGATATGACTCGATCAGAAGGATTTTTCCGTCTGTCATAAGTCCATAAGAATTTTTTGATTCCTCATTTCGATTTCTAAATTGTTCATTCCAATGGCCACTCTAGAATTCTAAAAAAAAAAATAGAAAAATACGAAGGATAGGACAGGACCCTTTCGGAGAATGATTGGTTTACCGGAAAGGGCGAGGGGTTTAAACTTCATTTTTTTTTCACATTCATTGATTCATTCATTGTTAAGATTCGATGGGGATATTTCTATCTCACACTAAGCCGGGAAATAAAAAGGAAATTAAAAAACGATAATCAATCTGGAAATCTGGGAAGAGAGATAGGGATCAACAAGTTATTGAAAATTGTTTTTCAATAAGAATTTGGTTGAGGGACAAATGGAATCCATTTATCAATGATTCGAGGAAATTTCTTGGATATATTCTATATTTCTTGGATATATTCTATATTGAATTGGCGGGTACATGGAGCAATCCAATCCCATTAGGATCGGTTTTCAAATAATTCATTGCATTGATATTTATCAAATCCAATATCAATAAACCAAAACCATTTTACCTTTTCTCTATACTATACTCACTAGGTAAATTCAATTTATTGTTCCGTAATGAGCCACTATAAAATAGATCTGTGTACATATATTCTATTTTAATACTATTTTATTATAATTTAATACTATTTTATTATAATATAGTATAATAGAATTAAGTATACATATAAATTAAATAGGAGCATATGCAATACTAAATATATGTACTAGACTCATAGTGTCTAGTTACTTATTCAGGAATTGAATCAAAGGGGCCCTTTTAACTCAGTGGTAGAGTAACGCCATGGTAAGGCGTAAGTCATCGGTTCAAATCCGATAAGGGGCTTTTTACTTTTTTGCATAAAAACCCAACGGTAGTATTCATATTTGAGGGGAGAATAAGGATATTGTTGATATTTGTAATAAAAAAGTAAGGAATTTTCGAATTTCATTCGAAAAGGAAAATGGAATTATGAAATTTTGAATTCTAAAAAATGATAAAAAAAATGATAAAGAATATAGTAATTCTAGTTAGAAAAGTTAACATTTTTTT